TAACGAATCCCTAGGGAATTTGTAAGAAATTAGATATTAAAAAAGAAATTAGATATTAAAAAAGAAATCCGAAGCTAAAAACAAGAGAAGAAGAAAAATAAGTAATAATAATAACGCAAATGGATTATCATACATCTATTTCATGTAGAAAGATGCATAGGCCCGTTTATTTAGTTCTACATTCCTTGCGCTTAGTATATATACTCATTTAGTATACTTATATACAATTATATAAGTATACTTAATATACATTTATATACGAATTAGAATCTGATAATAATTAGAATCTGAATTCTAATTATTATAGGATATCCTTATACCAATAACAGGTACAAATATTAAATCGAGGTACCCTTTCTATGACAATTCTCAACAGCTTTCCCTCTATTTTTGTGCCTTTAGTGGGCCTAGTATTTCCGGCAATGGCAATGGCTTCGTTATTTCTTTATCTTGAAAAAGATAAGATTTTTTAAATCCGATCGGATCAAGGTCAAATCTCGTCTAGTTTTTTTTCAAGACTTAGCGATGACGGATATCCATTTAGCAGAATAGTGTATAAGACTAAGAGGCGGCTTTCCCCGAACATAAACGAAGAGCTCTTATGCATGTGTAAACAGGATAGATAGGTACATAAATTCTATCTATTTTGAACAAGAGGCTGTGATCCGAACTCATGTCTGCAATGAAAGTCAATGTATCTATATGTATGTACCCTATATGTATGTACCAATCTACAGGGACTTATATGAAGGGGATACTCTTATTTTATTCTACCTCACCAATTCGATGAATTATTGCTAAGAGCTCACGTCCAAATAGTACTAGTTGATGAGAGTTACTTCGGAAATACAAAAAGTAAACTAAAATGGATTTTGTTTTGGTTATTTCCCCAATTCCAATAAAATGCAACTGGAGCTAGTATGTATGAGTTGGCGATCAGAATATATATGGATAGAATTTATAGCGGGCTCTCGCAAACCAGGCAATTTCTTCTGGGCCTTTATCCTTTTTTTAGGCTCATTAGGATTCTTAGTGGTTGGAATTTCTAGTTATCTTGATAGGAATTTGCTATCTTTATTTCCGTCGCAGCAAATAAATTTTTTTCCACAAGGGATCGTGATGTCTTTCTACGGGATCGCGGGTCTCTTTATTAGTTCCTATTTGTGGTGCACAATTATATGGAATGTAGGTAGCGGTTATGATCGATTTGATACAAAAGAGGGAATAGTGTGTATTTTTCGTTGGGGATTTCCTGGAAAAAATCGTCGCATCTTTCTACGATTCCTTATGAAAGATATTCAGTCCATCAGAATAGAAGTTAAAGAGGGTATTTATGCTCGTCGTGTCCTTTATATAGAAAGCAGAGGCTTGGGGGACATTCCCTTGAATCGTACTGATGAGAATTTGACTCCGCGAGAAATTGAGCAAAAGGCTGCGGAATTGGCCTATTTCTTGCGTGTACCAATTGAAGGATTTTGAAAAATGAACGGAAGAATAAAAGCTTTCTTAGCAGGAGGAAACCCCACGAATCCATTTTTCTATAGCAAAACGGACTTGATTGAAGTTTCTTCCGAACGACCGACCTGTTGGACCAAAGCAAACGTGTACGGAACAGCCATAATCTAAAACGAAACCCTTTTCTTTTATACTTTCTTTTGTCTTTACTACTGAACAAAGAATTGGATCTCGTAAAATGAGGACTTTTCCGTATTTTTTTTCACTCATTTTTGATCATCACAATATTCTTCAGAAAATTATCTCAAATAGTCCTTGGACTATGCTCGGGGACGGGGCTGGGGAGCCCGCTAATTTTTTTGCGAAATATTCGAAAGTTTCAGTTTTAATAGAAGGTAAGCTCTTTCATTTCGAAATGCGACTAATATTCATTTTTTGAATTTGAATCTTTCGGGCATTCATCGAAGGGGGGAATCACTTCGAATATTTGATCAATTGAGATATCCGGAAACCCTATTTTTTATTATTTCTCGCTTCAAATTTGAATTTGAATTTGAAGCGAGAATTCGCGGTGGATTCTTCTTCGATTTCTGTAGTTTTGCTACACTCGGTTCAAGGACTAACCGCCGAATCCCAACTAAAAAAAAAGACTCGATTTAGAATTTATAGGCGCGATACCTTGTAATCGAACTCATGCTTGATAGAAATATTAGACGCATAGAATCAACAAATGAGGTGGGTTCATTAACAATTCACAGATGCAAAAATGACAAAAAAGAACGCATCCATTCCCCTTAGATATCTTTCATCTATAGTATTTGTAGTATTTTTGCCCTGGTGGATCCCTCTCTCATTTAATAAAAGTCTGGAATCCTGGGTTACTAATTGGTGGAATACTAGTCAATCCGAAACCTTTTTGAATGATATTCAAGAAAAGGCTATTCTAGAAAAATTCATAGAATTAGAGGAATTATTCCTCTTGGACGAAATGATAAAGGAATTTCCGGAAAGACGTCTAGAAAAGCTTCGTATAGGGCTCCAGAAAGAAACAATCCAATTAATCAAGATGCACGATGAGGATCATATCCATACGATTTTTCACTTCTCGACAAATACAATCTGCTTCGTTATTCTAAGTGGTTATTCTATTTTGTGTAATGAAGAACTTTTTCTTCTTAACTCTTGGGTTCAAGAATTCCTATATAATTTAAGCGACACAATAAAAGCCTTTTCGATTCTTTTCGTAACTGATTTATGTATCGGATTCCATTCACCCCGCGGTTGGGAACTACTGATTGGCTATGTCTACAACGACTTTGGGCTTGCTCATAATGATAATGATATTATTCTATCTGTTCTTGTTTCCACTTTTCCAGTCGTTCTAGATACATTTTTTAAATATTGGCTTTTTTCTTATTTAAATCGTGTATCTCCATCACTTGTAGTGATTTATCATTCAATGACTGAGTGAAAAGCGATTCAATGATCCAATTAGAATATTTTTGATTTTGTACAGAAGCAAAGCATTCAAAGCCGTACTTACCTTACTTTTTCTACCCATCCAGAGGATCCCTCCCAGATTCCAGGAATCCTATACCTATATTCCAGTAAAAAGATTTCAGGAAATAGCAAAATCGCGGATAGGCAACTATATTAGTAACCTACCCAATTTTATTGTAGAAATTTTCGGGATCAACGATTGGACCATGCAAATTAGAAATACCTTTTCTTCGTTAAAGGGAGAGATTACTCGATTCATTTCCGTATCCCTCATGATATATATAATAACTCGGGCATCAATTTCAAATGCATATCCCATTTTTGCGCAGCAGGGTTTTGAAAATCCACGAGAAGCAACTGGTCGTATTGTATGCGCCAATTGCCATTTAGCTAATAAGCCCGTGGATATTGAGGTTCCACAGGCGGTACTCCCCGATACTGTATTTGAAGCAGTTGTTAGAATTCCTTATGATATGCAACTGAAACAAGTTCTTGCTAATGGTAAAAAGGGGGCTTTGAATGTGGGGGCCGTTCTTATTTTACCAGAGGGGTTTGAATTAGCCCCCCCCGATCGTATTTCGCCCGAGATGAAAGAAAAGATAGGCAAGCTGTCTTTTCAGACCTACCGACCCACTAAAAAAAACATTCTTGTGATAGGGCCAGTTCCTGGTCAGAAATATAGTGAAATAACTTTTCCTATTCTTTCCCCGAACCCCGCGACTAATAAAGATGCTTACTTCTTAAAATATCCAATATACGTAGGTGGGAACAGGGGAAGGGGTCAGATTTATCCCGACGGGAACAAAAGTAACAATACGGTTTATAATGCTACAGCTGCGGGTATAGTAAGCAAAATCATACGAAAAGAAAAAGGGGGATACGAAATAACCATAACGGATGCATCGAATGGACGTGAAGGGGTTGATATTATCCCCCCAGGACCAGAACTTCGTGTTTCCGAGGGCCAATCTATCAAACTTGATCAACCATTAACAAGTAATCCTAATGTAGGCGGGTTTGGTCAGGCAGATGCCGAAATAGTACTTCAAGATCCATTACGTGTCCAAGGCCTTTTGTTCTTTTTGGCATCTGTTGTTTTGGCACAAATATTTTTGGTTCTTAAAAAGAAACAGTTTGAGAAGGTTCAATTGTCCGAAATGAATTTCTAGATCCGCGGATTTATCAACATCAAGTTTGTAAATAAAATTTTTCTTGGCAATTATAATTATATTATGTAGGAGCACAAAACGTACGAAAAGCCTTTTGCTTATTTCTATTCTTTTTCTACCGGATGTCGGGAATTTCTTGTACTGCATTCCTAAAGCACAGTATATATATTGTGAAGAAGACTATTTAACTTTCCCCCTTCTTTGTTTTTCAATACAAACTGGAGAATGTCACTATTACCATATTTAAATATCATAGAATGTGTCAATAGTTTTCGATTCTATTAGACTAGAATCAAATTCGACTAGACCTAGATGCTAAACATAAGATAAGGAAGCGGAGAATATAGAATATAAAGAAAAAAAAGAAAGGAAGGATAAATGAAGGGGAACAGGCGATTCTAAAGGGGATTATTCGTCGTACTCGTCTTCGGCACCCGAAAGGGATGTGGGAAATTCCCTTTCGGGTGCCGAAATAATAAGGGTTCTTAATTCCATTCATCAAAGATTCCTATTCGTAGTTTAGAATTTTTCCAGGTTTATCAGAACTCTTTTTGGATTTTTATTTTGGATTTCTATTAAGTATTGGTAAAACAAAAAAAGAAATAGAAGTCATTGAACAAATGGCACTTCTTCCATGAACTTAGAAAACAATTTGAATTGATGAGACACTAAAATAAATAGAATAAAGTTCTACTAGTATAGAAGGGATTTGGATGATATTTGCTCGACAGAAATCTATACAGAAATCTATATATGATTCTGTGATCCAGGAAAAATAAATTGAGTGATTGTTTATTTGTAACTTTGAAAGTATCGATAGAGACTCTCGGGGAACAGCGGTTCTGAATCAATTAAGCAAGTTAATAAAAAAAATCA